TTCATCTCTCTAGTAATCGGATGAGCTGGGTTGTAGACATGAAAAAGTAAGAACTTAGCGGGTCCTTACCCTCCTTTGTCTGATTAGAGCGGAAAGGGCCCGCGGAGTTCTTACTCTTATAATGAGACTTTGATCTATTCCATAACCTACAAATTGGTTAGTTATCCAGTCAGCATAATCAAAATATTATATTTGTTTTGTAGAAATGACAAAAAGGATCCTTTGCTCTGATGTTTCAAACCACTCTATTCTTTTGTTTCTTAATGATATTTGTGAACAATTGAATCTAGTGGTTGATTCATAGTCCCTGCCCTTCCCCCAAAATATTAACTGGAAGCAAGAAGAAAGAACGAATCAATCAATTTTATCTATAATCCAATATAATAATTATATTGATTTCTAGGGATGAGACATCCTGCAAATCATTTCTAGACTAAACTAATAGAACCTTAATCAAAACTACTCTAAAAATAAAATAAAAACTCTGATCATATATCTGATCATATAATAAATAAAGATTTGGATATTCGTAAAAATAAAATCTGCCTTTCAACCAGAACAGTCTTTTTGTTTGAATAATTTCTCTAAGTTAGAAGTTTAACTTATATTGAATAAGTGAAGATTATTGAATAAGTGAAGATATTGAATAAGTGAATAAATTCTATTTGCTCAATAACTTATTCACCCATAATCCTTTTTTTCCTTTGTTTGTCCACCACTTCTTATGAATCTAAACAAAGGAGTTCCGATAGACCCGGAAAAGAAGGAAAGGAATAGTAATCTTTGATGAACAGGAAAAAAATAATTATTATTTTGATACAAGACGACACAAGAAAAAGGAATTTTCACCCGTTTTCTTGTGTCGTCTTGCGTCGAATAGAAGATTAGGAAGACTAGTAATCCTTCCTAAAAGTATTTGTTCCTTTCATTTTTATCATCCTTGCCTTGTATTCTCTTCTTTTGTATTTGTTTGTATGCCTATTGTTTATTACTAAAATGGAATACAAGTAATGAATTCCAGGCGTCCTGCAAAACAAAAAGAGTATAAACAAAGCAAGCAAAAGGATTTACAGAATTTTTTGATCATACATAATTGTATCGATGGACAAAAAATCGGCACTTTTTACCAAATGTTAAGGAATCTCTGGACCTAAAAATTCATTTCGTACAATTGAACTTTTTCAAACTGTTTCTTTTTAAGAACCAAAAAAACTTGTGCCAAAATAACAGATGCGAAGAAGAACAAAAGGCCTTGGACGCGTAATGGATCTTGAAGCACTATTTCTGCATCTCCCTGACCAAACCCTCCTACATTGGGATTGCTTGTTAATGGTTGATCAAGCTTAATGGATTCACCCTCTGAAACAAGAAGTTCTGGTCCTGGAGGTATAATATCAACCACTTGACGTCCATCCGATGCATCAACTATGGTTATTTCATATCCTCCCTTTTCTTTACGTACTATTTTGCTTACTATACCTGCTGATGTAGCATTATAGACTGTATTGTTACTCTTGCTACCATCAGGATAAATCTGACCCCTTCCTCTGTTCCCACCCACATATATGGGATATTTTAAGAAGTGAACGTCTTTCTTTGTAGCAGGGTCGGGGGAAAGAATGGGAAAGACGATTTCACTATATTTCTGACCCGGAACAGGACCTATCACAAGAATATTTTTTTTATTGGGACGATAACTCTGAAAAGACAGATTTCCTATCTTTTCTTTCAACTCAGGAGAAATACGATCGGGGGGGGCTAATTCGAATCCCTCGGGTAAAATAAGAACAGCACCCACATTCAAACCCCCTTTTTTACCATTAGCAAGAACTTGTTTCAGTTGCATATCATAAGGAATTTGAACAACTGCTTCAAATACAGTATCAGGAAGCACAGCTTGCGGAACTTCAATATCCACGGGCTTATTAGCTAAATGGCAATTAGCACATACAATTCGTCCAGTTGCTTCTCGTGGGTTTTCATAACCCTGCTGCGCAAAAATGGGATATGCATTTGAAATGGATGCTCGAGTTATTACATATATCATGATCGATACAGAAATGGATCGAGTCATCTGTTCCTTTACCCAAGAAAAAGTATTTCTATTTTGCATGTCCAATCATGGATCTCGGAATTTCTACAATAAATTAGATAGGGAACTAGTAAAGTTCCCTATGCACGAGTCTGTCATTGTACTGGAATAGTTGTACTGTAATATAGGACGAATACCTTGAACTGGTAGAAATAAAATATAAAGAATTAAGTAAGATTCAAAATGGTTTCTTTATAAAGGAAGAAAGATTCTGATTTATTTGATTGATATCAGGAGATCAAATGAGTTCTTCATTCATTCATTGAATGATAAATGACTACAAGCGAAGGAGATACACGATTTAAATAATGGAAAATCCAATATTTCACAATTGTATCTAGAATAACTGGAAAGGTGGAAACAAGACCAGATATAATTTGATCGTTATGAGCCAATCCAAAATCGTTGTAGAACGAACCAATTATTAGTTCCCAACCATGAGTCGAGTGAAATCCAATCCATAAATCAGTAACTAAAAGAATCGAAAAAGCTTTTATTGTGTCACTTAAGTTATAGAGGAATTCCTGAACCCAAGAATTAAGAATGACAAGTTCCTCATTACCCAAAATAAAATAACCACTTAGAATAGCGAAAGAGATTATATTTGTCGAGAAATGCAAAATGATATGGAGATGATATTCATTGTGTGTTTTGACCAATTGTATCGTTTCCTTGTGTATTCCTATACGAAGTTTTTGTATATGTGTCTCCGGGTACTCCTTTATCATTTCGTCCAACAGAAAGAGTTCTTCTAATTCTATGAATCTTTCTAGAACGTTTTTCTCTTGAATGATATTCAAGAGAGTTTTGGATTGCCCGGTATTCCACCAATTTGTAACCCAAAGTTCCAGACATTTATTAAATGGGAGAGAGACCCACCAGGGCAAAAATACTATAGATACAAGATATGGGAAAGAAGGCAATGCTTTCTTTTTTTTCATTTTTTATCTGTGAATTGAATCGTTAATGAACCTGCTTCATTCGTTGACTCTATATGATATTTCTCTGAAGCACGAGTTCTATAACAAGGTATTGAACCTATGGGTCTATTCATTCCAATTTTTGTGTCAAAATTGAATTTAGTTCTTGGATCTAGAAGGAATATAGAAATGGGATAAGGGTTCGCCCTTTTCGGATAAAAATGCAAAATCAATATTATTCCTAGATATCTCAATTGGGCAAATTCGAATGGGCAAATTCGAAGCAATTTCATCTTCATTTGTTCCTTTCTATGAATACTCGAAAACCCACTTAAAATAACGAATCGGATTTAGAAACGAAAACCCCCCTCAGTTAATTATTTCGAAATGTTTCACCGCCTAGCCACAACCAAGGAAAAAAGGTATCATCAAAATTTTGGGCCTAAAAAGATGAGATGAATTCCGTATTACGAAATAAATCTTGGATATATTTGATGAATCCTTACTTATTATATTAGCCTTAGATTAGTCTTTTTTCTAGTAGAAATTTTCTAGTAGAAAAGAATTGAGTTGGGATCCATACGCATACGAAATACTTTTGGTATACAAATGGTATACAAAAATTTCTTCTTTTCTTAATTTTCTTCTTTATTATAGTATAGTTTATTATAGTTATTCCATATACGCCCTCCTGCTTTTTTGGTTTATTCTATGGGAGTCGCCACGACAAAGGAAGGAGGAAATAGAATAATCTAACATGTTTTGTTCAAATGAACATTCCAAAAAGACTTCAATTGTATTAAAAAAGGAATTAGCAAGTTCCTTCCCCCATGCCGATAAAACATTTATTCTTTATTGTGTTCAATTCATTTCAAAATACTTCAATTGGTACGCCCAAGAAATAGGCCAATTCGGCAGCTTTTTGTTCAATTTCTCGTGGAGTAAAATTCTCATCAGTACGAGTCAAGGGAATGGCCCCTTGACCTCTGATTTCCATATAAAGGACACGACGAGGATAAAGACCCTCTTTAACCTCAATTCTGATTGATTGGATATCTCTCATAAGGAAGCGAAGGAAGATGCGACGATTTATTCCAGGAAATCCCCAACGAAAAATGCACACAATTCCTTCTTTTCTATCGAATTGGTCATAACCACTACCTACATTCCACAAAATTGTGCACCACAAATAGGAGCTAACGAACAGACCTGCGATCCCATAAAAAGACATCACGATTCCTTGTGGAAAAAAAAGAATTTGCTGAGATGGAAATATGGATATCAGATTCCTACCAAGATAACTGGAAGTTCCAACCGCTAAGAATCCTAGTGAACCTAAAAAAAGGATACAGGCCCAGCAAAAATTACTTGTTTTTCGAGACCCCCTTATAAGTTCTATCCATATATGTTCTGATCGCCAATTCATACTATACTAGATCCAGTTGCATTCGATTGGAATTGAGAGAATAACCCAAATTTGACTTTACCTTTCTTGATCCCGAAGTAACTTTCATCAACTAGCACTATTCTGATGTGGAGTAATTGGTTAGATACATTGACCTTCTATTAAAAATATTTACTGATCCATTTTTAACCAGCTATATATATATACATGCATTTATGCAGATAGCATGTATCCGCATACATAACAGTTCTTTCATTTGTGTGTGGAAAGAGCCACATATCGTACCATATTGCACTAAAAAAATATCTGTATTATGATACAGTGTTGAAATAAATTGATAGGATTTGGTCCCATTGGATCTAGACAATCTTATTTTTTTGGACATGAAGAGATAAAGAAGCCATTGCAATTGCCGGAAATACTAGGCCCACTAAAGGCACAAAAATAGAGGGTAAGTTGAGATCTGTCATAGAATGGGTGCCTCGATTTAATATTTGTATCTATATATTTGTATCTATTAGAAAGATATCTTATGATATGATAAGTATATCTATTATAAGTAATATTAGGTAATATTGACTATTGTATTTTATATAATATTATACTACTAAGTATATATAAACAATTAAGTATATATAAATATATAATTTCTAAATAATATATTTATATTAAAATAGAAATTTGAAATATAAAAATAATATTAAAATATTAAATTTAAAGAAAAAAAAGGATAGATAATAAGTGCAAAAATGTAGAACTAAATTAAGTGTACCTATTCATCTTTCTACACGAATATAAATAGGGTAATCTTCTTTTACAAATTTTATTATTCTTCTTCTCCCATCCTTATGTTCTTTCTATCTTTCTTTCTAATCTAATAAGGAGTTTTTTATTTTAAAGGAGTTTTCTTATGAAAATGAAGTTCATTATGAATTCGCGACTCTAAATAATAGGATCCAACAAACAGGGATTCATAGTAAAAATGCGATAGATGTAGAAATTATTTTATTTCATTTCCATATTTGATATTTCTTTTTTTTTTCATTATTGTCTATCTTAATTAATGCGTAAGATAGCCAGATAAAATTCTTTTTTTTTTTCCCAAAATTCGAATTCCTCGGAAAGAGAAATTCACTTTTTTATTTTATCCTGTTGATAGAGGTTCATAATACCTAATCATGAATAGGGGTAAGATAAAAAATGGATCTGGATCCGGAAGAAAAAAAATTATCCGAAACTTCTGACTCTTACTAGAAAGTGTAACTTATATCACCAAAGAACATTTTTCTTAGTTTTTTTTATTATGATGAACTAAATACTTGTTCGCTACAAACAAAATAACTGAATCTAGTGCTATACTTTAATTTTTTGAATTTTGATTCAAGGGAAAGAAACCATGGAGCTGAAATAACTCACTTAGAACACCTTTTAAAGGATTACGTGGTACGATTGGGTCAAATAAGCCTTTATGGAATAAATAGTCAGCCGCTTGTGAACCATCGGGTACTGTCCTATTCAATGTTTGTTCAATTACTCTTTTACCCGCAAATGCAATGTACGCATTAGGTTCAGCAATAATGATATCTCCCAACATACCAAAACTGGCTGTTACTCCACCGGTTGTAGGAGATGTAAGGACTGGTACATAGAATAACTTTTTAGTGGATTGGTAATTATATGAAGCAGAAGATATTTTAGCCATTTGCATCAAGCTCAAACTTCCTTCTTGCATGCGTGCTCCTCCAGAAGCACACACAATAATGACAGGTAGAGATCGATTAGTAGCATACTCAATCAAACGAGTGATTTTCTCACCTACTACAGATCCCATACTACCTCCCATGAACTTAAAATCCATAACCCCAATTGCTGCGGGAATACCGTTTAGTTGACCTATGCCTGTTTGAACAGCTTCAGTTAAACCTGTCTTTCTTTGATAAGAATTGATACGATCTTTATAAGGTTCCTCTTCTGAATGAAATTGAATGGGGTCCATAGAAACCATATCTTCATCCATAGGATCCCAAGTGCCCGAATCAATCGAAAGTTCGATTCTATCTGAACTACTCATTTTCAAATAATATCCACACTGTTCACAAACATTCATTTTTGACCTAAGAAGTTTTTTATAATTTAATACATAACAATTTTCGCATTGAACCCATAAATGTCTGTATTTTTTATTTATATCGAAATCATTAGATCTTCCTCTTATATTGAAATCACTGCCATTATTACGAGTTCTTATACTAAAACTTCCACTTTCACTACCACTTACATTTTCAGTACAAATGAAATTATAAATGTAACTGTCACTGTAATTGTCAGTACCACCTGAAATGGAACTATTAATACTGACTTCAAAACGAAGATAACTATTAATGCAACTATTAATGTGATTAGTCCAACTAGATTGAGTATCATACATGTAATGATAATAGTAGTGATTGTTTCTCTTAGACCCCCTATTCAAAAAACTAGAAAAAAAACCTTCTAATTCACTCAGAAAAGAACTATCATTGTCAATCTCAAAACTATGATTTTCAATATCAAAATATACGGAATAACTGTCACCATTACTATCCCTAACTAAAAAAGTGTCATCAGAGATCAAACTCCAAATATCCCTGATACCAAATAAATAATCAACATTACTGAAACTATAACTAACACTATCACTCCAATTTTTCTCCATATCATTTAGAAGGGGTTCATCATTTCCACTGGTATGGCCAATAGCATCAAGACTTCCCATTGATTTACTTAAACCATACCTATGTTCTAACTTTAACTTCTCGTTAGACAACATCGAATTGAACCACCATTTTTCCATAGAATCTTCCTGCCCCCTATTTGATGAAAATACAATAGATGAATAGTCATTCGATGAATAATTATTTTACTATTTTATTTCCTATCAGAATTAAGCATATGAGGATTAGGATTGTTAACTAATAATAAGTGAGTATTGAAAGAAATGATTCTCTTTTTTTTTTTTGAATCCGAGATAGCACTTCAATATCTATCTATATAGAAAGATTTTTTTTTCAATTAAAATAAAAATTCTCATCGAAAATAGTTTA